GTTACTTCGTTCTCTATTTCTATTTTATAGAATCTTGAGGAGAAACATTTTGTTTCTACCGAGCTAAAAGAATAGAATATGTCGATCGATGTCTTTAGTAAACTAAAGTTATCGTTTTTTAGCCATTTTTTTTGCTTCAATGTCCTCTCTACAAATCAAAAATTGAAGATTTAGTTACGATTAAAAATTCATATTTCTATCTTCATCCATGGATTCTTTACTCATACTTATTCAATTGGAAGTATTGATCCAATTCAAAACCAATTATGTTTCGTAATTTCACAATCCAATTATTCAATTCAAAAATGAATAATCGATCCTTGGATACAAATTACGAGAATTTAAAATTCTCCTCAAAATTGTGATTGAGAGGGAAAGGATTAATTCCTTTTAAGAAATAGAGTTTTTTATCGTATTAGGAATCAAATGGAAAGACCCCTTAACTCTTAAAGAACGAATCACACTTTTACCACTAAACTATACCCGCTACAATGCGATTATTGTATCGAAATGGAACTTTTGTCGAACAACGAAATTTAACGTAATTAAGAAAGGATGATAAAATAATCCTGAAAAATGAGAGGATTGAACTTTTGGGGGAGGAGATTCAGAAAATAGATTAAAATACCTAAGTTTTCTTTTTTTTTTGAGAAAGGATAAGCAAAAGGGCATTTTTTTTCTATATCGAAAGATTAGAAACATTCCTTTTTTTTTCTTGCTTCCAAAAAGAACAAGTATTTTCTTTACTATTTCTTATACTAGTTATATAGTATTAATATAGTTATAAAAAAAAGGAAATCAAAAATTTTCTATCTATGATCCGTTGAATTAAAAAAAGGCCCGGCGAGGTATTGACCAGGCCAGGCCTTGGGAATCAAAGGCCTTTCGTGAAAAGTATTTCTGGTTTTTTTATGGAATCCTTTGTTGAGTTGGAATTTCGGATAAACCTTGTAATATATCTTGTATCGATTTCTATTTTTTTTTTTAACTTAACATTTAATATTTTTTTTGTATTGATTTCTATATATATTTATATATTATAATTTCTATATTATATATGTTTGTAGAATATGTTTGTATACATCTTTTTTCTATATTCTGTTTATATATATATATATCAGACTTTTCTATATCTCTCTATATAATCTATATCTATATATGTAGATGTAATATAGAGAATGGATTAAATTCTTATATCTATTATAAATTATAATATAAAATAGAAATTTATATTTCTAAATTGAATATAAATAAAAAAATAGAAATAGATAAATAACTTCAAAATAACTTCAAAAATTCGACTTCTATCTCAGTTTAATTATTCTATATAAAATAGATAGAATAGAATGTATAAATTATTCTCTAGAATTTATAAGAGTCTCGAATCTGAAAGAATTTCGAATTGAAATTTTATATTCTATATTGTATATTGAAAATATTGAAATTGAATTGAAAACCTAGAATTTTTTTTTTTTAAACGGCACGTTATGTGTAATCTAACTAGAGTAATTAGTAATTATATATTTTTTGCAATTACTTTTTTCTTTTCATTTTCTTTTCAATAGGGAGAGATGGCTGAGTGGACGAAAGCGTCGGATTGCTAATCCGTTGTACGAGTCATTCGTACCGAGGGTTCGAATCCCTCTCTTTCCGTTTCTGTTGATGATTTACTGTTTTTTTCTCTTTCTGATTTCTTGAATTCTTCTTTTTTTTATATTTCTATAAAAAAAAGAAGACACTAAAAAAAGTAAGGAAACTCCTCTTTTATTCTTCACGTCCAGGATTACGTCCTGGGTCATTAGAGAGAAATCCGAAAATGAAGAGAGAAACAAAGAATATCACTACTGTGTAAACGAAGAGTTTGAGAGTAAGCATTACACAATCTCCAAGATCTTTTTGGGTAAAAAAGAGAATAGATTCCCCCATATATTCTATTTAGACACCGAGAATTTCAGTAGTTTCTGGAAATCGAAATAAAGAAGAAAAATGAATTCATTTCTTAAGTTTTAGGAGTCTCCCTTTTATCAAATATAAACAACCACTTCCTACCCACAATTTTTGTGGAAGACCTCACAAGGTCTTTCACGGAATTTTTTGTTAGAACGAGAAAGGAAGTGATTCCCGTTTTTCAAGGCTATCCTACCCAAGACTTTTTATATTTGAAATTTGAATTGAGAGTTCATACTATAACTATAAGACGTATCGGATCTTTTCCTTTATTAGTGTAACCATATTAGAATTTTTTCTCGAATAAATCGTTCATTTTTCTAGGACAATATTTGAAATCTCATCGAAAACTTACAGCAGCTTGCCAAACAAAGGCTAGTAGAAAAAAGAGTAGAGGTATGACTGGCATAAAATCGACGATTGGACTCAAAAATGCATAGGCCTCGGGCAATTTGGCGAATAAAAAACTACTCGAAGAAAGGGCAGAATTAAGACAAATACAGATCAAACTAAAGATATTAAGCATAGCAGACATCTTTTTTTTTTTTGAAGATTATTGCATTTTGATTGAGTTATTGATATAAGATAAGCGAAAAATGAAGAAAGCAAAGTAGATAAAAAATTCTTTCTTTCTCTTTTTTTTTGAACTTACTCAATCAAAAACTCTTCCATTCTCAAATCAAATCAAAAGAGAATAGAAAAAATCATACTTTCATCCATTATCTTAATTAAATTATATATAATGATCAAGAAATTCAGTTTAATTCTATACCTACACGTGTGAAAATCCTAATAACAATCGACTGGATTCTATAGAGATTTTGGCTGGAATTGACGAACAATCAATAACAATATTAGTGTAGAGTAGAAATCTAAGTGGGGCGTGGCCAAGTGGTAAGGCAACGGGTTTTGGTCCCGCTATTCGGAGGTTCGAATCCTTCCGTCCCAGCGCATCTGGATTCTATCCTTAAAATTTAAGGGACTGTTTGTAACAAAAGTGTAGTCTTATATAGATAGTTTTTTTCTTCTTTCGCTTTTTTTTAAGATTCGTTTCTGAATTCTATTTATCTTAATGGAAATTTTAGTGAACCCCAAAAGAAATACGTAACGTATAAAATGAGGAAATCTTTATATCTTATCGATAGAACCTTTGATCTCAGTAAGAAGGGTTTACTATTTTTGTGAAAAAAATCCGATTTGTTTTTCCAAGTTATCGTTTCGATATACGGATCGGTTTTATTTAAATAATTAATGCTGGGTTCGAGAAAAAGCTGTATTTTTTTTTACTTTTCTTGTAAATGTAAAAAAAATACTAATAATGATGTTGAATTAGGAATCTTTATCTTTTCATTTATTAACTTACTTAGTTTATCTTATATTTCTATATAATTTTCTTTTTCGAATTTCTATTTATAATCCCATAAATTTAGAATCCCATAATACTACTATTATAGTACTATAAATATAGATATAGAAAAATCTATTAAACTCAAATTAAATAAAATTTCATTACATTATTAGATCATTAAATTCAAATTCTAATTAATAGAATTCTATCCGTATATTACGTATATTATTTAATGTAAATAAAAAAAATGGAATATATATTTAATATAGAATAAAGTATAGATTTCTATGTACGTACCGATTAAACCAATGACTATTCATGATTCCATAATTGAATCAATTGCATACCGGTTCAAAATTTGAGGAATGTTATGGTAAAACTTCGTTTGAAACGATGTGGTAGAAAGCAACGTGCGACTTGAAGGACACGATCTGGTGTGGATTTTAATATCCATCATTTTTTATATAAAAAGGTGCTCTTGGCTCGACATCCCCTGTTCTGTTAGACTAGGACCTACACTTTTTTTTATTGTGTTGTAGTTAATTTAAACTAGTACATGATGGAGCTCGAGTAGAAAGTATTGATTCATTTCTTAAGAGCACGAATCTAGGGTTAGTGTGAATCAATAAATTCGAACAACTTCGTAAGTATATTTTTGACAGATAAATCGAAAGGATCCAATCCTGCCAAGTTTCCAATCCAAAAGGAAATTTTGTTGGAGTTGATAAACCCTTTTCGATAACAAAATTTTTTTGAGAGAATCAAGTGTTTGTATGATTCTTTTCTTTGATAAACAATCACAAAAAGGGTATGTTGCTGCCATTTTGAAAGGATTAAAGATCAACGAAGTAATGTATAAACCTAATGATTCAAAGAAAAGAGATTCCAAAACAAGGAAAGGCCCTTCTCAATTGTATCAACAACTGGATTAGAATGAAGAATTCCAATACAGGTTAAATAAGCTTGACAAGGGGGGGTTAGAGATCACTCAAAAAATATGAATCAAATGTTTCTTTTGAGTTAGTTCAGAGGTAGTCAACTTGAGTTATGAGTGCAAATGGTTTTTCCGGAAAGACGAATAAGAGCAAAAGGTGGCTTAATTCTTAGTCGAATGAATTGAATGATTTTATGGATCTATTTGCCTTGCCGTTAGAATTTTATATATCCAGAACTTGAAAAAAAAAGAATAAGAAATCATTTTTCTTGAGCCGTACGAGGAGAAAACTTCTTATACGTTTCTAGGGGGGGTATTGTTCATATAATCTATCCCAATGCGCCGTTTATCGAATTGTTGCAATTGATGTTCGGTCCCGAAGAGAAGGCAGAGATCTTCGGAAAGTTGGTTTTTATGATCCGATAAAGAATCAAACTTATTTAAATGTTCCCGCTATTCTATATTTTCTTGAAAGGGGCGCTCAACCTACTGGAACTGTTTATGATATTTTAAAGAAGGCAGAGGTTTTTAAAGAACTTCGCCCTAATGAAACGACATTATCAAAAAAAATACAACAAGAAAGGGACGTGAGCGATTCGTATATAGTTTGATATAAGCCTTTCTTTATTATTCCCGTCTTTTTTGCTCTATTCCGACTTATTTTGTATTGTTCTCGTAGGAGGCTGTATAAAAATTTTTTATATAAGATGTCTAGAAAAAAGATCAAATGAATAAACAAGAAAGGTTTATATTGACCAAATCACTAACGGTAAGAATTGGGTCTAGCAAGAAAAAATTATGACAGTCCTTTCAATTGGATGGTTTTCTTTGGAACTATACGCAAAAAAGAATTCATTATTTGACGTATAATTATTGATATTTTTTCTACTTCTTTTGTATTCTGATCTAGATTCCTTTCTAATCATCTACCTTATTTAGATAGTGCCAATCCAACACAAGTCAACACAAGTTATTTTTTTTTTTTATGGATATCCTATTTTTTTGTTCAATTGATTATTTTTTTATCTTCAATTTTCAATTAAATTTAGATATATATAATTTATATTTTTCGTTCTATCTATTTATTCGTTCTTTTTTTTTAACATACATATTGACAAGAGTGTAGTGAACAAATATAATTCAAGTGTAAATGGATCCGTTTTTCTCTATTGTTTTGTCCTACATACAAAACCTGTGTTTTGTTTTTTACTTGATTCAAAGATTTGTTGAATTTGTTGTGATACAAAACCTAATTTATTATAAGGAAATGGATAGATAATTAAAAAAAGAAAGAATATGATAGAAAGATAGAGAAAAAACTAGAAAATATATAATATATAGATGTAGTGGATGAAAATATCTAAGAAGTTCTTTTTTTTTTATTTGAAAATTTTTTGTATTGTCAGTTGATCTTTTTTTTTGTTTTTGCTAATTCAATGTTTTGGTTGTCTTGTCTAATTTCTTTATTTTGATCTCGATTGTATCTATATACTATACTCTCTTTGGGTTGCTAACTCAATGGTAGAGTACTCGGCTTTTAAGTGCGGCTAGGATCTTTTACACATTTGGATGAAGCAAGGGATTCGTCCACACCATCGGTAGAGTTTGTAAGACCACGACTGATCCTGAAAGCAATGAATGGAAAAAAGAGCATGTCGTATCAATGGAGAATTATGAAACAATTTCGTTCTTATTCGATCGGTACAAAAATTCTTAGAACGAAACGAAATGAATTCAAAGTTGGGTCGATTGAATACACGGATCGAGCCTTAGGGCTCTAATTGTAGGGAAAGAAAAAGCAACGAGCTTATGTTCTTAATTGGAACGATTACCCGCCCTAATTAAACGTTAAAAATAGATTAGTGACTGAGGCGGGACGGCTTTTCCAGGAGTGGATTACCGATTTTTTAGTGAATCCTAACTATTAGCCATTTTCCATTAGAAAAGAAAATGGAGATGAATGTGTATAAGAAACAGTATATTGATAAGGATACTTTTTTCCAAAATCAAAAGAGCGATTGGGTTGAAAAAATAAAGGATTTCTAACCATCTTCTTATCCTATAACTATATCTAGATAGGAAAGAAACCAATTAGATGGAAAAAAGATAGAGAGTCCGTTGCTGAGTTTATTTGTTTCCGAGGTATCTATTAGTTTGTACTAGAGTACCTTGTTTTGACTGTATCGCACTATGTATCATTTTATAACCCAAGAAACCCTCTACTTTTTTTTTCGTTTCCGGTCTCATTTTAAATGGAGGAATTCCAAGGATATTTAGAACTAGATAGATCTTGGCAAGACGAATTTTTATATCCACTTATCTTTCAGGAATATATTTATGCACTTGTACATGATCAAGATTTAGGTTTAAACGGGCCAATTTTGTTGTCAAATCCGAATAGAGGTTATGACACAAAATACAGTTTACTAACTGTAAAACGTTTAGTTATTCGAATGTATCAACAAAAGTTTTTTATTCTTTCTGTTAATGATTCTAACAAAAATGACTTTCTTGGGCACAAGAAAAATTTGTATTCTCAACAGATCTCAGAGGGGTTTTCGGCTATTGCGGAAATTCCATTTTCTATGCGATTAATATCTTCCCTAGAAGGAAAAGAACTCAAAAAATCTCAAAATTTACGACCAATTCATTCAATATTTCCTTTTTTAGAGGACAAATTTTTACGTTTAAATTATGTGTTAGATATATTGATACCTCACCCCATCCACCTGGAAATCTTGGTTCAAACTATTCGTTACTGGGTAAAAGATACCTCCTGTTTGCATTTATTACGATTCTTTCTGTATGAGTATTGTAATAGTGTTATTACTCTAAAGAGATCGGTTTCCAATTTTTCAAAAAAAAAGAATCAAAGATTTTTATTGTTCCTATATAATTCCTATGTGTGTGAATGCGAATCCCTCTTCGTTTTTCTCAGCAATCAATCCTCTCAGTTACGATCAACATCTTACGGAGCCTTTCTTGCACGAGTTTCTTTCTACCTAAAGTTAGAACATTTTGTAAAAGTATTTACTAAGCGACTTGAGGTTATCCTGTGGTTCTTCAAGGATCCTTTTCTGCATTATGTTAGGTATCAAGGAAAATGGATTCTGGCTTCAAGGGGGACATTCCTTCTGATGACTAAATTTAAATATTACTTTGTTAATTTATGGCAATATAATTTTTCCCTATGGGTGCAAACAAGAAGACTTTATATCAATCAATCATCAAATCAGCCCATAGATTTTATGGGTTTTCTTTTAAGTGTGCG